TTTAACGTAGCTTAAATACTAAAGCAAAGCACTGAAAATGCTTAGACGGATTATATTAATCCCGTAAACATAAAGGTTTGGTCCTGGCCTTTTCATTAACTTATAGTTGACTTATACATGCAAGCATCCCCATCCCGGTGAGAATGCCCTCTATATCTTACTAGATCAAAAGGTGCAGGCATCAAGTTCACTTATTTACCATGTAGCTCATAACGCCTTGCTCCACCACACCCCCACGGGACACAGCAGTAATTAAAATTAAGCAATGAACGAAAGTTCGACTAAATTAGACTATTCTAGGGTTGGTAAATTTCGTGCCAGCCACCGCGGTCATACGATTAACCCAAGTTAATGAAGCACGGCGTAAAGCGTGATTAAGAGATATCACAAATAAGATTAAGCTAATACTAAGCTGTAGAAAGCCCTAGTATTAATAAAAATAGAATACGAAAGTAATCTTAAAAATTCTGAACTCACGATAGCTAAGACACAAACTGGGATTAGATACCCCACTATGCTTAGCCCTAAACATAAATACTCAATAAACAAGAGTATTCGCCAGAGTACTACTAGCAACAGCCTAAAACTCAAAGGACTTGGCGGTGCTTTACACCCCTCTAGAGGAGCCTGTTCTATAATCGATAAACCCCGCTTAACCTTACCACCCCTTGCAACATCAGCCTATATACCGCCATCTTCAGCAAACCCTATCAAGGTAGTATAGTAAGCACAATAATTCAACACTAATACGTTAGGTCAAGGTGTAGCCTATGAGGTGGGAAGAAATGGGCTACATTTTCTACTCTACTAGAACACTCACGATAACTTTCATGAAACACTGAAAGTCAAAGGCGGATTTAGTAGTAAGTTAGGAGTAGAGAGCCTAACTGAATAGGGCAATAAGGCACGCACACACCGCCCGTCACCCTCTTCAAATATAAAATAAAATTTAATTCCATAATTATATTAAACACAAGTATAAGAAGAGATAAGTCGTAACAAGGTAAACATACTGGAAAGTGTGTTTGGAATAATCAAAATGTAGCTTAACACATAAAGCATCTGGCCTACACCCAGAAGATTTCCTTATAAAGAACATTTTGAAACCAATTCTAGCTCAACATCCTACAAAATTTAACTACAAACAATCCATTAAACAAAACATTTACCTCTGAAAAAGTATAGGAGATAGAAATTCAAAACATGAAGCTATAGAGATAGTACCGTAAGGGAAAGATGAAAGAAAAAAAATATAGTGAAACAAAGCAAAGACTAAAACTTTTACCTTTTGCATAATGATTTAACTAGAATACTTTTGACAAAAAGAATTTAAGCCAAAAACCCCGAAACCAGACGAGCTACTTACTAGCAGCCAATTTAGGGCCAATCCGTCTATGTAGCAAAATAGTGGAAAGACTAATAAGTAGAGGTGAAAAGCCTATCGAGCCTGGTGATAGCTGGTTGTCCAGACTAGAATATTAGTTCAACCTTAAATTTATCTAAAGCAATATCCCAAAAGCCAAATATAAATTTTAAGCGCTATTCTAAAGAGGGACAGCTCTTTAGAACAAGGAAAAAACCTTAATTAGAGAGTAAATATTTATATTTATCATAGTTGGCCTAAAAGCAGCCATCAATTAAAAAAGCGTTAAAGCTTAACCAATATACCAAAACTAAATATCTTTATTTACCTTGACCTCCTAATTTATAAACTGGACTAATCTATTAATCAATAGAAGAAATAATGTTAAAATAAGTAACAAGAAAATATTTCTCCCTGCATAAGCTTATATCAGATCAAATAATTTACTGATAGTTAACAGCCCAATAAAAACAAACATACTATTAAAGCATTATTAAACACACTGTTAACCCAACCCTGGCATGCACCTATAATAAACCTTAAGGGAAAGATTAAAAAGAGTAAAAGGAACTCGGCAAACAATAACCCCGCCTGTTTACCAAAAACATCACCTCTAGCATAAAAAGTATTAGAGGCACTGCCTGCCCAGTGACATAAGTTAAACGGCCGCGGTATCCTGACCGTGCAAAGGTAGCATAATCACTTGTTCCTTAAATAGGGACTTGTATGAATGGCTTGACGAGGGTTTAACTGTCTCTTACTCCCAATCAGTGAAATTGACCTTCCCGTGAAGAGGCGGGAATATAATAATAAGACGAGAAGACCCTATGGAGCTTAAATATTCTAGTCTAACATTCACTCCATTTACACCCACGGGCAATAAAACCTATGTAAACAGACTACAAATTTTGGTTGGGGTGACCTCGGAGTACAAATTAACCTCCGAATGATATTAATCTAGACTACGACCCGTCTAAATTTTTATTCATAAATTGACCCAAAAATATTTGATCAACGGAACAAGTTACCCTAGGGATAACAGCGCAATCCTACTCAAGAGTTCATATCGACAGTTAGGGTTTACGACCTCGATGTTGGATCAGGACATCCAAATGGTGTAACCGCTATTAATGGTTCGTTTGTTCAACGATTAAAGTCCTACGTGATCTGAGTTCAGACCGGAGAAATCCAGGTCGGTTTCTATCTATTAATAAATTTCTCCCAGTACGAAAGGACAAGAGAAATAAGGCCAATTTTTCATTATATGCCTTAGACAAATAGATGATATCATCTAAATCTAGTAAACCATTATTAACCCTGCCCTAGAACAGGGTTTGTTAAGATGGCAGAGCCTGGAAATTGCGTAAGACTTAAAACTTTATTATCAGAGGTTCAACTCCTCTTCTTAACACTTATGTTCTTAATAAACTTACTCCTACTTATTATCCCAATCCTAGTGGCAATAGCATTCTTAACCCTTGTAGAACGAAAAATATTAGGATATATACAACTCCGAAAAGGCCCAAACATTGTAGGACCATATGGCCTCCTACAACCATTTGCAGATGCCATAAAATTATTTATAAAAGAACCCCTAAAACCCCTAACATCTTCTATTTCCCTATTTATTATCGCCCCATCACTAGCTTTAACACTGGCATTTACAATATGAATTCCTATCCCTATACCCCAACCCCTAATCAACATAAATATAGGTATACTTTTTATCCTTGCCACATCAAGCTTAGCTGTCTATACAATCTTATGATCAGGATGAGCCTCAAATTCAAAATACGCCCTATTTGGAGCATTACGAGCCGTAGCACAAACAATCTCCTATGAAGTCACCTTAGCAATCATCCTCCTATCAGTACTTCTATTAAGCGGGTCATTTACTCTATCTTCCCTTATCACAACTCAACAATTTACATGACTCCTATTACCTACATGACCCCTAGCCATAATATGATTTATCTCAACATTAGCAGAAACTAACCGAGCCCCTTTTGACTTAGCAGAAGGAGAATCAGAACTTGTATCCGGCTTTAACGTTGAATATGCAGCAGGTCCATTTGCCCTATTCTTTATAGCTGAATACACAAATATCATTATAATAAATGCTCTCACAACCACAATCTTCATAGGAGCATTACTCAACCCACTTGACCCTGAAATATTTACATTTAGCTTCACCCTAAAAACCCTTCTATTAACATCAATTTTCCTATGAATTCGAGCATCATACCCACGATTCCGCTATGACCAACTAATACATCTCCTATGAAAAAATTTTTTACCACTAACACTAGCCCTATGCATATGACACATCTCCCTACCCGTCATCATAGCGTGTATTCCACCTCTAACCTAAAGAAATATGTCTGACAAAAGAGTTACTTTGATAGAGTAAATAATAGAGGTTTAAATCCTCTTATTTCTAAAACAATAGGACTTGAACCTAATCTAAAGAATTCAAAATTCTTCGTGCTACCCTTACACCATGTCTTATTAGTAAGGTCAGCTAAATAAGCTATCGGGCCCATACCCCGAAAATGTTGGTTTTTATCCTTCCCGTACTAATTAATCCCTTAACCTCCTCCACTATCTACCTAACCCTCATTTCAGGAACATTAATTACATTATTTAGTTCTCATTGACTAATAATCTGAGTAGGTTTAGAAATAAGCATACTAGCTATTATCCCAATTCTCATCAACAAAGCCAACCCACGATCAACAGAAGCAGCATCCAAATATTTTCTAGTTCAAGCAACAGCATCAATGATTCTCATAATAGGGTCAATCATTAACTTCATGAATATAGGCCAATGAACCCTTATAAATCCATTTAACCAAGTCTCATCAATTATATTTACCATTGCACTCTCAATAAAAATAGGACTAGCCCCATTTCATATATGAGTACCTGAAGTTACCCAAGGAATTCCACTTATATCAGGACTAATTTTATTAACATGACAAAAAATTGCCCCAATCTCTATTATACTTCAAATTTCACCGTCCATTAACCCCACCCTCATTATAATAATAGCCCTACTATCCATCATTCTAGGGGGCTGAGGGGGTCTCAACCAAACTCAACTACGAAAAATTATAGCATATTCATCAATTGCCCACATAGGATGAATAATAATAATTATTACATTTAACCCTACCTTAACCATATTTAACTTAATTATTTACATTTTACTCACATTCAACATATTCATTTTACTTTACCATGACAAAAACACTACCACCCTATCACTATCTAATTTATGAAATAAATCTCCTATTTTAACCTCCATAACCCTTATCGTCCTAATATCTCTAGGAGGACTTCCTCCCCTAACTGGATTTACCCCTAAATGAATAATTATTAAAGAACTTGTATCAAACAACAATATTATCTTATCAACATTAATAGCAATAATTGCCTTACTAAACTTATTTTTCTACATACGACTTGTCTACTCCACATCACTAACTATATTTCCATCATCAAATAATATGAAGATAAAATGACAATTTGAAAACTCAAACCCAACACCCTTTCTACCAACTTTCATTACCTTATCTACCATAACTTTACCTCTAATACCCCTCCTCTTATGCATTATTTAGAAATTTAGGTTAAACAGACCAAGAGCCTTCAAAGCCCTAAGTAAGTGAATACACTTAATTTCTGAAATAAGGACTGCAAGACTCTATCCTACATCAACCGAATGCAAATCAGCCACTTTAATTAAGCTAAGCCCTTAATTCCTAGACTGATGGGACTTAAACCCATGAACCTTTAGTTAACAGCTAAATGCCTAAATCAACTGGCTTCAATCTACTTCTCCCGCCGTATAAAAAAAAGGCGGGAGAAGCCCCGGCAGAGTTGAAGCTGCTTCTTTGAATTTGCAATTCAATATGACAATTCACCTCAGGACTTGGTAAAAAGAGGAATTCAACCTCTGTCTTTAGATTTACAGTCTAATGCTTGCTCAGCCATTTTACCACCTACCTATGTTCATCAACCGTTGATTATTCTCAACAAATCACAAAGACATTGGAACTCTATATCTCCTATTCGGCGCTTGAGCAGGAATAGTTGGAACAGCACTTAGCCTACTAATTCGAGCAGAACTAGGCCAACCTGGAGCCCTACTAGGAGACGATCAGATCTATAATGTCATTGTAACTGCCCATGCATTTGTAATAATTTTCTTCATAGTTATACCAATTATAATTGGTGGATTCGGAAACTGATTAGTTCCATTAATAATTGGTGCCCCTGATATAGCATTCCCACGAATAAATAATATGAGCTTTTGGCTCCTTCCACCATCATTTCTACTTCTTTTAGCTTCATCAATAGTTGAAGCCGGAGCAGGAACAGGTTGAACAGTATACCCTCCTTTAGCTGGAAACCTAGCACATGCAGGAGCATCAGTTGACTTAACCATTTTCTCCCTTCATCTAGCTGGGGTATCATCAATCCTAGGAGCAATTAATTTTATTACAACTATTATTAACATAAAACCTCCTGCTATATCCCAATATCAAACTCCATTATTTGTCTGATCAGTATTAATCACAGCAGTATTACTTCTTTTATCCCTACCTGTTCTTGCTGCAGGAATCACAATACTCTTAACAGACCGCAATTTAAATACAACATTCTTTGACCCTGCAGGGGGTGGGGACCCTATTCTTTATCAACATCTATTCTGATTCTTTGGGCATCCAGAAGTTTATATCCTTATTCTTCCTGGATTTGGGATTATTTCTCACATTGTAACTTATTATTCAGGTAAAAAAGAACCCTTCGGTTATATAGGAATAGTATGAGCCATAATATCAATTGGTTTCCTTGGATTTATCGTATGAGCACATCACATATTCACAGTAGGTATAGACGTTGATACTCGAGCATATTTTACATCTGCAACTATAATTATTGCTATTCCCACTGGGGTTAAAGTTTTCAGCTGATTAGCAACTCTACACGGAGGAAACATCAAATGATCTCCAGCAATACTATGAGCCCTTGGCTTCATCTTTCTATTCACCGTAGGAGGCCTAACAGGAATTGTTTTAGCTAATTCCTCTCTAGATATCGTCTTACATGACACATATTATGTCGTAGCACACTTCCATTATGTTCTATCTATAGGAGCTGTATTTGCCATTATAGGCGGATTTGTACACTGATTCCCTTTATTTACTGGCTATACACTCGATGATATATGAGCTAAAATTCATTTTACAGTTATGTTTGTAGGGGTAAATATAACCTTTTTCCCACAACATTTTTTAGGACTATCAGGAATACCACGACGGTACTCAGATTATCCAGATGCATACACAGCATGAAATACTGTATCTTCTATAGGTTCTTTCATTTCTCTAACAGCTGTAATAATTATAATTTTCATAATCTGAGAAGCATTTGCATCAAAACGAGAAGTATTAATTGTAGAATTAACAACTACTAATCTAGAGTGACTTCACGGATGCCCTCCACCATATCATACATTTGAAGAACCAACTTATGTAAAAGCTTAGGTCAAGAAAGGGAAGAATCGAACTTCCTTAAACTAGTTTCAAGCCAGCCCCATAACCACTATGACTTTCTTCATGAGATATTAGTAAAAACATTACATAACTTTGTCAAAGTTAATTTATAGGTTTAAATCCTTTATATCTCTTATGGCATATCCATTTGAATTAGGATTTCAAGATGCTACATCACCCATTATAGAAGAACTTCTACATTTTCACGATCATACTTTAATAATTGTATTCCTAATTAGCTCTTTAGTCCTTTATATTATTTCCCTTATATTAACTACTAAACTCACCCATACAAGTACTATAGATGCCCAAGAAGTCGAAACAATTTGAACCATTCTTCCTGCCATTATTTTAATTTTAATTGCCCTGCCTTCATTACGAATTTTATATATAATAGATGAAATTAACGACCCATCACTTACAGTTAAAACTATAGGTCACCAATGATACTGAAGTTATGAATATACAGACTATGAGGACTTAAATTTTGACTCTTATATAGTCCCAACTTCAGACCTAAACCCCGGAGAACTACGATTGCTAGAAGTTGATAACCGAGTAGTTCTCCCTATAGAACTACCTGTACGTATATTGATTTCATCAGAAGATGTTCTCCACTCTTGAGCAGTTCCATCCCTTGGACTAAAAACAGACGCTATCCCAGGTCGACTAAACCAAGCTACACTTACCTCAACACGACCAGGACTATATTATGGACAGTGTTCCGAAATCTGTGGATCTAATCATAGTTTTATGCCCATCGTCCTTGAACTAGTTCCATTAAAACACTTTGAGAACTGATCTTCATCAATACTTTAAATTCATTATGAAGCTATAATAGCGTTAACCTTTTAAGTTAAAGACTAGGATATTAAACATCCTCATAATGAGATGCCACAACTAGATACATCAACATGATTCGTAACAATCTTATCAATGATTATTGCCTTATTTATTATATTCCAACTTAAAATCTCAAACCATTTATACCCCACCAACCCACTATTCAAAGACACAAAATTAATTGAACATAAATCCCCTTGAGAAACTAAATGAACGAAAATCTATTTGCCTCTTTCATTACCCCTACAATAATAGGACTACCTATTGTTGTTCTTATTATTATATTCCCTAATATCTTATTTCCTAGCTCCAACCGACTAATCAATAATCGGTTAATCTCATTTCAACAATGACTAATTCAACTTGTACTAAAACAAATAATGACAATACATAACCAAAAAGGACGAACCTGATCTTTAATATTAATCTCACTTATTATATTTATTGGCTCAACAAACTTACTAGGACTACTTCCTCACTCATTTACTCCAACGACCCAACTATCAATAAACCTAGGAATAGCAATTCCTCTATGAGCTGGAGCAGTAATTACTGGCTTCCGTAACAAGACCAAAGCATCTTTAGCCCACTTCTTACCACAAGGAACTCCAATCCCTCTTATTCCCATACTTATTATTATTGAAACAATTAGCCTTTTTATTCAACCAATAGCCCTTGCCGTACGATTAACCGCCAACATTACAGCAGGACATCTTCTCATACACCTAATCGGAGGAGCAACTATAGTACTTACTTCAATTAGCCCTCCTACAGCAATAATTACATTTATTATCTTAATTTTACTTACAATCCTTGAATTTGCAGTAGCTCTAATTCAAGCCTATGTATTTACCCTTCTAGTTAGCCTATACTTACATGATAATACCTAATGACCCACCAAACTCATGCATATCATATAGTTAATCCCAGCCCCTGACCACTTACAGGAGCATTATCAGCTTTACTCCTTACATCTGGTTTAGTAATATGATTCCACTTTAATTCAAGCACACTACTAACTTTAGGCATACTAACAAATATATTAACCATATATCAATGATGACGAGATGTAGTTCGTGAAGGGACATTTCAAGGCCACCACACTATAATTGTTCAAAAAGGACTACGATATGGAATAATTCTATTTATCATTTCAGAAGTATTTTTCTTTGCTGGTTTTTTTTGAGCATTCTATCACTCTAGTCTAGCCCCTACTCCAGAACTTGGTAGTTGCTGACCCCCAATTGGCATTAACCCCCTAAATCCACTAGAAGTTCCACTCTTAAACACATCCGTTCTCCTAGCTTCAGGAGTCTCAATCACATGAGCTCATCATAGCCTAATAGAAGGTAACCGAAAACACATGGTTCAAGCCCTTTCAATTACAATTGCATTAGGACTGTATTTCACCTTATTACAAGCCTCTGAATATTTAGAAACATCTTTTACTATTTCTGATGGAATTTATGGCTCAACATTTTTTATAGCCACAGGCTTCCACGGACTTCACGTAATTATTGGCTCTACATTTTTACTAGTGTGCTTAGCACGCCAATTAAATTTTCATTTCACATCCAAACATCACTTCGGATTTGAAGCGGCCGCATGATATTGACACTTTGTAGATGTAGTGTGACTATTCCTATATGTATCAATCTATTGATGAGGCTCATACCCCTTTAGTATAATTAGTACAATTGACTTCCAATCAATTAATCCTAGATCAAACCTAGGAAGGAGTAATCAACCTTATTATCTCTTTATTAATAAACATTTTTATCCCCCTTTTACTTATCTTAGTGGCATTTTGATTACCACAATTAAACATTTACTCAGAAAAAGCAAGTCCATATGAATGCGGATTTGATCCAATAGGATCAGCCCGCCTTCCATTCTCAATGAAATTTTTTCTTGTAGCAATTACATTTCTATTATTTGATCTAGAAATTGCCTTACTACTACCCTTACCCTGAGCATCTCAAACTACTAATATCAAATTAATACTAACTATAGCCCTAATTTTAATCCTAATTCTAACCCTTGGCTTAGCCTACGAATGAACCCAAAAAGGCTTAGAGTGAGTTGAATTGATAATTAGTTTAAATAAAACAAGTGATTTCGACTCACTAAATTATGAATTACTCATAATTATCAAATATGCCTGCCATTATCTTTAATACATTTCTAGCATACACAGTATCATTACTAGGAATATTCATTTATCGATCTCATCTTATATCTTCATTACTATGCTTAGAAGGTATAATATTATCAATATTTATTTTATGTTCTCTCTTAGCCCTTAATTTCCACTTCTCACTTTCATTTATTATCCCTATTATTTTACTAGTATTTGCAGCATGCGAAGCAGCAGTAGGCCTAGCATTACTAGTAATAGTATCTAACACTTATGGAATAGATTACGTACAAAATCTTAACATTCTACAATGCTAAAAATTATTCTACCAACTATCTTACTAGCACCCCTTACATGATTTTCCAAAAATTCTATAATCTGAATTAACCCCTCAATCCATAGCCTACTAATTAGCTTAATAGTCCTAATAATACTAAACCAGGCAGACGATGTAGGCTTAACATATTCACAAACTTTCTTTTCTGATACTCTCTCCACACCACTATTAATCTTAACTTCATGACTCCTTCCCTTAATAATTATAGCTAGCCAAAAACATCTATCTAAAGAACCCCTTATACGAAAAAAATTATATATTCTCATATTGATTTCTCTACAATCATTCTTAATTTTAACTTTCTCGGCTACAGAACTAATCATATTTTATATCCTGTTTGAAGCCACTTTAATTCCTACCCTAATTATTATTACCCGATGAGGAAGTCAAACTGAACGACTAAATGCAGGAACATACTTTTTATTTTATACACTAGTTGGATCTCTACCACTTTTAGTAGCCCTCATTTACATCCAAAAATCTTACGGATCTCTAAATTTTATTGTATCCATATATCAAACTTCTAACCTACCTTTTTTATGATCAAACAATATCCTGTGACTAGCATGTATCATAGCATTTATAGTTAAAATACCATTATATGGTTTTCACCTATGACTCCCCAAAGCCCATGTTGAAGCCCCAATTGCAGGATCTATAGTTCTTGCAGCCATTCTACTAAAACTAGGAGGATACGGAATAATCCGCATTTCAACCCTCCTTCACCCTATTACCACTTTCATAGCCTACCCATTTATTATACTATCCCTATGAGGAATAATTATAACAAGCTCTATCTGCTTACGACAAACAGACTTAAAATCCTTAATTGCTTATTCATCAGTTAGTCACATAGCCCTAGTAATTGTAGCTATTATAATTCAAACACCCTGAAGCTTCATAGGAGCTACAGCACTTATAATTGCCCATGGCTTAACATCCTCAATACTATTTTGCCTTGCAAACACCAATTATGAACGAATTCACAGCCGAACTATAATTCTAGCACGCGGCCTACAATCAATTCTACCACTTATAGCTATATGATGAACTCTAGCTACCCTAACTAATCTAGCTCTACCACCATCAATTAATTTAATTGGAGAAATATTCATTATTTTATCAACCTTTACATGATCTAATTATACAATTATCTTAACCGGAATAAATATATTAATTACAGCCCTCTATTCACTGTACATATTAATCTCCACACAACGAGGAAAATTTACATATCACGCATCCAACATTCACCCCTCCTTTACACGAGAAAACATACTCATGCTCCTTCACCTATTTCCTCTTCTTGCCTTATCTATTAAACCTACAATTATTTTAGGACAATTATATTGTAAATATAGTTTAAACAAAACATTAGATTGTGAATCTAACAATAGAGACTTTCAACCTCTTATTTACCAAGAAAGAATGCAAGAACTGCTAATTCATGCCCTCCGTATTTACCTATGCGGCTTTCTTACTTTTATAGGATAGTAGTAATCCATTGGCCTTAGGAGCCAAAAAATTGGTGCAACTCCAAATAAAAGTAATTAACATGTTCCCCTCGCTTATCTTCATATCACTTATTACATTAACTTTCCCAATTATTATAACTCTAACTGACCTAAATAAAAACAATAAATTCCCAAACTACGTAAAAACCTCAATTGTATTAGCCCTACTATTATGCCTAATTCCCACAATAATATTTATCAATCATAATTACGAATTTATTATCTCTAACTGACACTGAATAACTATTCAAACCTTTAAACTCTCAATAAGCTTTAAACTAGATTACTTCTCAATTCTATTTATACCAGTAGCATTATTTGTAACATGATCTATTATAGAATTTTCAATATGATATATACATTCTGACCCCTATATTAATCAATTTTTTAAATACCTTCTTCTTTTTCTCATCACAATAATAATCTTAGTTACATCTAATAATTTATTTCAATTATTTATTGGATGAGAAGGAGTAGGAATCATGTCATTTCTCTTAATTGGTTGATGATACGGTCGAACCGACGCCAACACAGCCGCCCTTCAAGCAATTTTATACAATCGAATTGGAGATATTGGATTCGTTCTAGCTATAGCCTGATTCCTAACTAACTCAAACTCATGAGAATTTCAACAATTATTTATACTAAACTCTACTTTCCTACCTTTAATTGGCCTTCTCCTAGCAGCAACCGGTAAATCAGCCCAATTCGGACTTCACCCATGACTTCCTTCAGCAATAGAAGGTCCTACCCCAGTATCAGCCCTACTACATTCCAGTACTATAGTTGTAGCAGGTATTTTCCTACTAATTCGATTTCACCCATTACTAGAACAGAACAAAACTATTCAAACCCTAATCCTTTGCTTAGGAGCTATCACAACACTATTCACAGCTATCTGTGCCTTAACACAAAATGACATTAAAAAAATTGTTGCATTTTCCACATCAAGCCAATTAGGATTAATAATAGTAACAATTGGAATTAACCAACCCTACCTAGCATTTCTTCATATTTGTACTCACGCATTCTTTAAAGCAATATTATTTATATGCTCTGGCTCGATCATTCACAATCTAAATGATGAACAAGACATTCGAAAAATAGGAGGACTATTTAAAGCTCTACCCTTTACCTCCTCATCCTTAATAGTAGGAAGCCTTGCACTAACAGGTACACCATTCCTAACAGGATTTTACTCAAAAGACTTAATCATTGAGTCTGCAAACACGTCATATACCAACGCCTGAGCCCTATCTATTACTCTAATTGCCACATCCCTAACAGCCATTTATAGCACACGCATTATCTTCTTTGCATTAATAGGACAACCACGATTCTCACCTCTTATTATCATTAATGAAAACAATCCACAAATAATTAACTCAATTAAACGCCTCCTAATTGGTAGTATTATTGCAGGATTTCTACTAACATTTAATATTCCTCCAATAAATGTACCAATTATAACTATACCCTTATATCTAAAAATTACAGCCCTATTTGTCACCTTAATAGGATTCACAATTGCTATAGAACTAAATCAACTAACACTAAACTTAAAAATAACATTCTATTCAAATATACCTATATTTTCTACTCTTTTAGGATACTTCCCTTCTATTACCCATCGTATTTATCCTTACCTGAATCTTACTGCGAGCCAAAAACTAGCATCAACTCTACTAGACCTAATTTGAATAGAAAAAACAATCCCAAAATTGACCGCCAATTTTCACTCAACAGCCTCAACTATAACTTCTAACCAAAAGGGCCTAATTAAACTATACTTTTTATCATTTTTAATTTCAATCATCCTAATAACCATTATCATAATCTACCTCCACGAGTAATCTCAATAACAATAAAAATGCTTACAAACAACGACCAACCAGCCACAACTATTATTCAACTTCCACAACTATACATTGCTGCAACTCCTATAGAATCTTCACGAATTAAACCTAACTCATCACCATCAAACAACATTCAATTATCTGAATTACCTAATTCAACAACAATATCTACCCCATCATGAAACATTATAAATAATATAATTATAACCTCCACCCAAAACCCTAATAACAATACACCCCAGATAACAGCATTTGAACTTCAAGTCTCAGGGTACTCCTCAGTAGCTATAGCAGTTGTGTAACCAAACACCACTAATATCCCCCCTAAATAAATTAAAAAAACTATCAAGCCAAGGAAAGACCCACCAAAATACAACACAATACCACATCCAACTCCACCACTAATAATTAATCCTAACCCACCATAAATAGGAGAAGGCTTTGAAGAAAACCCTACAAAACCTAACACAAACAATAAACTTAACAAGTACATAATATATGTCATTATTTTTACATGGAATCTAACCATGACCAATGACATGAAAAATCATCGTTGTTATTCAACTATAAAAACATTAATGACAAATATCCGTAAAACTCATCCCCTCATTAAAATTATCAACCACTCATTTATTGACTTACCCACCCCATCCAACATTTCTGCATGATGAAACTTTGGATCCCTCCTAGGCATCTGCCTAATTATCCAAATTATTACTGGATTATTTTTAGCCATACACTACACATCAGATACCTTAACAGCTTTCTCATCTGTAACCCATATTTGCCGAGACGTAAACTACGGTTGACTAATTCGCTACATACATGCCAACGGAGCCTCAATATTTTTTATCTGCTTATTCCTCCATGTAGGACGAGGACTATACTACGGATCCTATACTTACTTTGAAACATGAAATATTGGAGTTATTCTCCTATTCGCAGTTATAGCTACAGCATTTATAGGCTACGTTCTTCCCTGAGGACAGATATCTTTCTGAGGAGCAACAGTTATTACTAACCTTCTATCAGCTATCCCTTATATCGGAACAACATTAGTTGAATGAATTTGAGGTGGATTTTCAGTTGATAAAGCTACTCTAACACGATTCTTCGCATTCCACTTCATTCTTCCATTCATTATTACAGCATTAGTAATAATTCACTTACTATTCCTCCATGAAACAGGATCTAACAACCCCTCAGGACTAATCTCTGACTCAGATAAAATTCCCTTCCACCCATATTACACCATTAAAGATATCCTAGGAATGCTTCTCTTACTTTTATTCCTAATAATTCTAGTCCTATTTTCCCCAGACCTTCTGGGAGACCCAGACAACTATACCCCAGCTAATCCACTTAATACCCCACCCCACATTAAACCAGAGTGGTATTTCCTATTTGCCTATGCTATCTTACGATCAATTCCCAACAAACTAGGAGGAGTTCTAGCACTAATCCTCTCCATTCTTATCCTCATACTGTTCCCTATTCTCCATACATCTAAACAACGCAGCATAATATTCCGACCTCTAAGTCAATGTATATTCTGAATTTTAGTAGCCGATCTATTAACACTCACCTGAATCGGAGGACAACCAGTGGAACACCCCTTTATCATTATTGGCCAACTAGCATCCATCCTATACTTTTCAATTATTCTTCTAATTATACCAACCATCAGCTTATTTGAAAACAAACTCCTAAAATGATAGCCCTAATAGTATAAAATATTACTTTGGTCTTGTAAACCAAAAATGAAGCCACAACCTTCTTAGAGCATTATTCAGGGAAGAAATTTTCCACTCCACCTTCAACTCCCAAAGCTGACATTCTATCTTAAACTATTCCCTGACATTTGACCAATTCCTAAACATTTAACTCTCATGTAACTATTAACTTTCGTCCAACAATCAATAGAAACCCGCTATGTAATACGTGCATTAATGCCCTACCACATTAATAATTGTCACAGTACATAATATTATTAATAATACATAGAACATACTATGTTTAATCAACATTAAACGTCCACCCCATGCATATAAGCATGCACATCAACACCGACATAGTACATAAACCATTACAATTTTGACCAGCACTGACTATGTTTTTCCATACGGATATGATTGTAATACATAAAATCCTTAATAGTACATAGTACATTCCAATTCACTTGCGGTACATGCCCCATTTTCGTCATATACCTTTCACGTTCCAAATGACTATCCCCTTCCATTATGTGGTCTCTTAATCTACCAACCTCCGTGAAATCAGCAACCCGCCAGAGTCATGCCTCTCTTCTCGCTCTGCGCCCATGAACCTTGGGGGTCGCTAGACTGAAACTATAACTGGCATCTGGTTCCTACCTCAGGGCCATATCATGCGTAATCGCCCACTCGTTCCCCTTAAATAAGACATCACGATGCTTTGGGACTATTCCGTCCGTGAAATGTCAATCCTTGCACTGGCGTGCCTAACGTATTTTTATTTTTTGGGGTATGCTTCGACTCACCAATGGCCGTCAGAGGCCTTAACACAGTCATCCCAATTGTAGCTGGACTTCATAGTCACTATGTTTTATCAGCATATTTACCAGCAGGTTATTCAGAGTCCATGCTTGTAGACATAAAATGATTTAAAACAGAATTTCTACTGAAGCGAACAAATTATTAACCTAATTTCCCCTCCCACAGATAATAAAAATTAAATATAATTTTTCTTCTTCTTATATGTATATTAATTTCTTAACTCGCTCATCAGTAGATTTAATAACTTGTTCCCCAAACCTATTATTTTAATAGTCTTCTTCTATCATTTAATATTTTGTCAAATTACTCAACTTACTATTACAAAATTCTAACTTTATCAATCTTACCTCATTAAAATATTTACTAACATACTACTTCATAAACCTCACTCTATATAAATATATTAACACTAG